AATACGATCGGAGGGGGCTAATTCGAATCCTTCAGGTAAAATAAGAACAGCCCCCACATTCAAAGATCCCCGTTTCCCATTAGAAAGAACCTGTTTCAGTTGGATATCATAGGGAATTCTAACAACTGCTTCAAATACAGTATCCGGAAGTACCGCTTGTGGAACCTCAATATCCACGGGCTTATTGGCTAAATGACAATTGGCGCATACAATACGCCCAGTAGCTTCTCGTGGATTCTCATAACCCTGTTGTGCAAAAATGGGATATGCGTGTGAAATAGATGTCCAAGTTATTACATATATAAATATAATGACCGATACGAAAATGGATCGAGTCATCTGTTCCTTTATCCAAGAAAAGATATTTCTATTTTGCATGGTCCAATCATTGATCCCGAAAATTTCTACAATAAATTGGGTAGGTTGCTAGTAGAGTTCCCTATCCACGATTCTGCTATTTTTCTGGGATCCAGGAGTCATGTCCCGGATCGGTAGAAACTTAAAAAATAAGTAACATTTTGAATGGTTTGTTTATGTACGAAGTAAAAAAAACATTATGATTAGATTTATATCAGTAGATCATTTTTAGTCATTCATTGAATGATAAATGACTACAAGTGACGGAGATACACGATTTAAATAACGGAAGATCCAATATTTCAAAATTGTATCTAGAATGACTGGAAAGGTGGAAACAAGACCAGATATAATTTGATTATTATGATAAAATCCAAAATCCTTGTAGACAGAACCAATCATTAGTTCCCAACCATGAGGCGAGTGGAATCCAATACATAAATCCGTTAATAAAAGAATAGAAAAAGCTTTTATTGTGTCGCTTAAGTTATAGATAAATTTCCGAACCCAAGAATTAATAATACCAAGTTCTTCATTACCCAGAATAGAATAACCACTTAGAATAGCGAAGCTTATTATATTTGTCGAAAAATGTAAAATGGTATGGATATGATCCTCATTGTACATTTTGACCAATTGGATCGTTTCTTTGTGTATTCCTATATGAAGCTTTTGTATATGTGTATCGGGGTACTCCTTTATCATTTCGTCCAAAAGGAAGAGTTCTTCTAATTCTATGAATTTTTCCAGAACGTTCTTTTCTTGAATATTATTCAAAAAAACTTCGGATTGCCCAGCATTCCACCAATTAGTAACCAAAGATTCCATACTTTTATTAAATGAGAAAGAAATCCACCAGGGCAAAAAAACTATAGATGTAAGATATAGAAGGGGGTTGAATGCTTTCTTTTTTGGCATTTTTAATCTGTGAATTGTTAATGAAACCACCTCATTCCTCGATTCTATCCAATCTGATATTTCCATGAAACATGAGTTCTATAACAAACAGGGTATTGAATCCACAGACCCCCTTTATTTTATTTAATTTAAATTGAATTAATTTAATTATTTAATTAAAGGGCTAATCCTTAGATCTGGAAACAATATTTTTTTTTATTATGTCTTCATTCGAAGCAATTGTATCCTTTCGCTGAATGCCCTAACGAGCCACTTCAAGTCAAGAAATGCATATTTTTCGAATTTCGAGACAAAACAAAAACAGAATTGAATTACAAGATATGATCCATCTATATCTAACATATCAATTAAAAAATATTGGACCCCAAAAATATGAAGTATATATATAGTCTTAGTTTTTCGGATATATATGATGAATCCATACTTAGTATACTTGTTACGAGTATGAAAAAATGGAGTTGATTTCCATATACAATCCATCAAAAACTTTTGGTGGAAAAAGCGCTTTGTTTTCTGTTTTCTGGTTGTTTCACACGCGTCTGCTTTTGCTCGAATGAGCGACCTGAAAAAACAAAACAGAACTCAATGCTGCGAAAGCATTCATTCTTCAATTCATTTCAAAATACTTCAATTGGTACGCGCAAAAAATAGGCCAATTCCGCAGCCTTTTGTTCAATTTCTCGTGGAGTCAAATTCTCATCAGTACGAGTCAAAGGAATGGCACCCTGGCCTCTGATTTCCATATAAAGTACACGCCGGGAATAAATACCTTCTTTAACCTCTATTCTAATCGACTGAATATCTCTCATAAGGAATCGAAGAAAGATTCGACGATTTCTTCCAGGGAATCCCCAACGAAAAATACACACTATTCCTTTTTTTCTATCGAATCTATCATAACCACTACCCACATTCCACGAAATTGTGCACCACAAATAGGAGCTAATGAACATACCCGCGATCCCATAGAAAGACATCACGATCCCTTGTGGGAAAAAAAGGATTTGCTGAGAAGGAAATAAGGATATCAGATTCCTACCAAGGTAACTAGAAGTTCCAACCAATAAGAATCCCAGTGAACCTAAAAAAAGGATACAGGCCCAACATAAATTACTTGTTTTTCGAGACCCCATTATAAGTTCTATCCATATATGTTCTGATCGCCAGTTCATACTAGATCCAGTTGTTTAATTTTATTGAAATTTAGAGAATAACCAAAATTTGACTTTCTTTTTTTGTTCCTGAAGCAACTCTTATCAACTAGCACTCTTATTATGATGTGAACCATTAGGAGTAATTCATCGAATCGCTTAGATATAAAAAAGGATCCCCCTCATATAATCCCACTATAGATATCTACATACATAGAGATATTTTTACTTTCCATTTCATACATCTGCGGACCCCCTTTTGAATATTATCCCCATATATCATCCCATGATGTTTCCACGCGCATAATAGCTCTTTCATTTGTGTTCGGAAGAATCCACATGTTGTATCCTATGTCCACTAAATAGATAGATAAATTTAAATAGATATAGATATCTGTATTATGACCCAAGTCCGAGTCTTGAAAAAAAAAATGAACGAGATTTGGTCCCGTCGAATCTAGATAATCTTGTTTTTTTGAACATGAAGAGATAGGGAAGCCATTGCAATTGCTGGAAATACTAGACCCACTAAAGGCACAAAAAAAGAGGGTAAGTTGAAAGTTGTCATAGAATGGATACCTCGATTTAATATTTTGTACCTGTTATAAAGATATCTTATGATAAGTATATCTATTATCAGTATATAATAATAGGTACAAGAAACGTAGAACTAAATAAGTGTACCTATTCACTTTTATATAATATATATTTATTATTATTGTTCTCTTATACTTATCTTCTAATAAATACCAAAAAAGGTTCTTACTTGGAGAATAATTATATCTATAATAAATACGTAATGTAATAAAATAACATGAATTTTTCCTAATTTAGGAGAAAAATTCACTCTTTTATCCTATTGATAGAGCCTTCCCGATTACTAATCATGCATTATATAGGTAGAAATAAAATGGATCTGTAGCAAATAAGAAAAGTGATTATCAACAACTTATGATCCGTTATACAATTGTATTTTATAACCTCAAGTAAAACTCCGTGCTTATTATTTTTTATTTTCACTTTGATTACCATAAACTAAATAAAATGGAAACTAAATACTTGTAAACTTCAAATAAAAAAAACAGAATTAAATGATCTACTTGATTCAATTTTGATTCAAAGGACAGAAACCGTGAAGCTGAAATAACTCACTCAGAACACCCTTTAAAGGATTACGTGGTACGATTGGGTCGAATAAGCCCTTATGGAATAAATACTCAGCTTCTTGTGACCCATCAGGTACTGTCTTATTCAATGTTTGTTCAATTACTCTTTTACCTGCAAATGCAATGTAAGCATTAGGTTCGGCAATAATGATATCTCCTAACATACCAAAACTGGCAGTCACCCCACCGGTTGTAGGAGATGTAAGGATTGATACGTAGAATAACTTTTTATTTGATTGATAATCATATAAAGCTGAAGATATTTTAGCCATTTGCATCAAGCTCAAACTTCCTTCTTGCATGCGGGCTCCCCCCGAAGCACACACTATAATAAGGGGTAGAGAGCTATTAGTAGCATATTCGATCAAACGGGTGATTTTCTCGCCTACTACGGATCCCATACTGCCCCCCATAAACTGAAAATCCATAATCCCAATTGCGATGGAAATACCGTTTAATTGACCTATGCCTGTTTGAACAGCCTCAGTTAACCCTGTCTTTTTTTGATAAGAATCAATACGATCTTTATAAGGCTCCTGCTCCGAATGAAATTCAATGGGGTCCACCGAAACCATGTCCTCATCCATAGCATCCCAAGTGCCTGGATCAATCAAAAGTTCGATTCTTTCTGAACTACTCATTTTCAAATGATATCCACATTGTTCACAAATATTCCGTTTTAACCTAAAAAATTTCTTATAATTTAATCCATAACAATTTTCGCATTGAACCCACAAATTCCTGTATTTTTTACTTATATCGAGATCACTTCCACTTGCGCTAGTTTGTATACTGATGAAACTATCACTGTCAATACTATTTACGCTTTCACTACAAATGTAACTATAAATGTAATTCTTACTGTAATTGTCACTACCGCTTGAAATGTAACTATCAATATGGATTTCAGAACGAAGATAACTCTCAATGCAACTAGTAATGTGATTATTCCAACTATATTGAGTATCATACATGTAACGATTGTAGTAGTGATTGTCACTCTTAGGTCCATCATTCGGATAACTATAATTTAGGCAACTAGAAAAAAAACCGCCCAATTCACTCAAAAAAGAACGATCGTCTTCAACCTCAAAAATAAAATTTTCAATATCCAAATATATGGAATAATTTTCACCATTACTATCCTTAACTAAAAAAGTGTCATCACAGATCAAACTCCGAATGTTGCTGACACCAAATAAAGGATCAATATTATTAGAGCTGTCACTATCAATCCAACCATGAATCATGTTATTTATAACAGGGTCTTCACCCCCATTTGTATTTCCAACGGGTCGAATACCCTCTAGTGATTTACTTAACCCGCACCCGTGTTCTAACTCCTCCTTAAACAACATCGAATTGAACCGCCATTTTTCCATAGAGCCTTCCCGCCCTCCTATTTGAA